CAATGAATAGAGAAGGTATAGTAATGCTATGAATGACCCAGTATCGAATACTGGTGATAATATCAGCAAAAGAACGTTCTCCTGTGCTTCCAGACATGCCGAGCTCCACATATTCTTGTACAGTCAAAAGGGGATCGATTCCGTAAAAGATGAGATCAGTAAATGGAAATTAACTGAAATTTTATCTTTGTAAGATCGTCAATATTGTACCGAGGGTGTTTTTAGAGTATACCGAATCAGTATAGCTATCCTTCTTCTGACGCAGCAACGCAATTTCACAATCAATATCGAAATGAAGCACTAAATAATTTGTTTCTTCTTTTCTTGGTGCTTGTCGATGTAGAATCATATACCATTCATTCAATAGAAAATTATGAAAATTCCTGTATGTAGTATTAAGGGTTCGCTCGGTTATTGGCTTCGGGCTAGACAGCGAAGATTGGGTAAAATGTGAATCCGACTGGTTGGTTTATAATAATTCAGGAAGCAGATTCTCATAGTCCCCAAATTCAATTAAATTTGACGTGAAATCTAGAAATATTTCTTTTGTGTTTGTAGTTATATTTTTGTTTGAATCTTTTTATTTTTTATTTTAAGGAATTGGTTAGTCGTCCAGTAACAAGTAACAGTAGTACATAGGATTCAATGAACGAAAGAGAACAAGGAATAGAATAATAATCAATATTCGTAATGCACGCATTATTGTTGTTATATTAGACTCAAAGGATCGTTCTTCACCTAATTAGAAGAATGGTTTTAATATGGAAAGACTAAATGTAGAACCTAGTTTTGAGTGATCTGATCGTGCGATACTTTTTTCTTTTTATTCAAGATTTTATGGGAATGAACCCACTACAGAAAATCTAATTAGTAGAAAATCTAATTAGTTGGAATCAAATTTAAATAAAGGGCATTATAAGATCATTCATTCTTCAGCGATTCAAAGAGCCGTTCATTTTTGGAAAAAAGTTACACAACATAGTTTATTTATTATTTTTTCTTTTTTTATTTTGTCTTTCTAATTATTTAGAATCTATTTAATAGATTTATATATTAAATTAATTTTTAATAAATTAATTATTGTTTATAATAAGAATATTAGTTTTTACAACTCTTGCGTTGTCCAATGAATCCGTTTATTCCGAATCGCGGGATAGAGAGACAGATGACGAATTGATTTCTTACCTATGTCACAAGATTTTTGTTAGTATTATCTATAATCATAATAATAGATGAATCAAAAACTTTCAATTGGTATTTTTACTTATCCATCCGCGTATCTTTCAAAAATAGAAACTTAGGGAAGTGCTTTATAAACATATGGATAAAAATAACGTATTTCATTTAGCCTCGTCATGCCTACTCTCACTAGTTATTTCGGTTTTCTACTAGCAGTTTTAACTCTAACCTCAGCTCTATTTATCGGTCTGAACAAGATACGACTTATTTGATTGAAATTAATTGAATGTACAATTAAAAAAAAAGAAACGTTTCTGTGGTATTCCATATATTCTATATATTGTAGAGTTCTTTACCTTGTCAATTCAATTTCCAATTCCTGGTCATTGAGATTCATGGGCAATACCGATTAATATTTTAAGGATAGATATTACCTCTCCTTTTCCTCGTTCAACTAAATTGAAATGATTGAAGTTTTTCTATTTGGAATCGTATTAGGTCTAATTCCTATTACTTTGGCTGGATTATTTGTGACCGCATATTTACAATACAGACGGGGGGATCAGTTGGACCTTTGATTAATTAAAAGTTCTTTTTTTGATGGACCTCCTACTTGCAGGAGGTAAAATTTTGATTTCTGTTGAATTATTTCAGTCTAATTTTGATCTAACAACAACAACAATCGAATCACGCTCTGTAGGATTTGAACCTACGACATCGGGTTTTGGAGACCCGCGTTCTACCGAACTGAACTAAGAGCGTTTTATTATCAAACTAAATGCAACCCTAATATATCTTGCATACATATATTATCATATAGAATATGATAAAATTAAATAAAAAAAAAAGATTGATTCGGTATATGTATGTTCCATTTTTATGGATCTCAATTGATTCCTCGTTACTGTTCAGAAGATAAGTAATAGGTAGGGATGACAGGATTTGAACCTGTGACATTTTGTACCCAAAACAAACGCGCTACCAAGCTGCGCTACATCCCTTTCAATTGGTCTACAGTGTCATTGTAGAGAATCTCTGTCTTGTTTTCCACATTTTTGATTTATTTCCTCCATTGGTATACACAAATTATCTTGCCATTTCTTCTTTTTTGTCTCATATCATATATTAAAATATAATAAAAAGACTTATATACGTATGAAATAATAAATATGAAATCCGCCGTAAAGAAAAATGAATATTTGGGGGGGGGGCGGAAAGCGACATATTTTTTTTTTAATAAAAAAGGGAATATCTACCGAATTGAACTGTTGTACATTTCAATTTGAATTAGAAATTCAGCGTACAATACAAGCGGTTATTAACTATATATACATTTGATGGTATGTAATACCATTATGTATTACAAATTACTATAAAGTAGGAGGGTTTTAAATGCGAGATCTAAAAACATATCTCTCCGTGGCACCGGTAGTAAGTACTATATGGTTCGGGGCTTTAGCGGGTCTATTAATCGAGATCAATCGTTTATTCCCGGATGCGTTGGTATTCCCATTTTTTTCATTCTAGTTATTGACTTGGGAAGGGGTGAAGAAGATTAGAAAAACAATCAAATATCTGTGACTAATCCCCTTCCCCCTCTTTTTTTTAGAGTTTTTAGACTTAGAATAAGTTAGAAAAGAGAAAGAATAAAACAGGATCCAACTTCCGTCAAACTTGGACTCGGCGCGGGGTTCCAATTGAATTAATAAAAGAGTGAGAACGAAAATGAAAATGTGATGGCTAGGGCAACAATATCATACAAGATACTTAAATGCAAAACAAAACCGTACTGCGATTCTAAATTTAGAAATCATTGTATTACTATATTTTATATTTGATTGCAACGAAATCTTTTATAATTTTATTTCGAGTTACCAACTTCTCTTTTTTTCTTCATTTTGGATCGGAAAATAGAAGAGTTGCGTGAATCAAAAATACAAGGGAGGTTCATGGCCAAGGGTAAAGATGCCCGAGTAACAGTTATTTTGGAATGTACTCGTTGTGTTCGAAACGGTATTAATAAGGAATCCGTGGGGATTTCCAGATATATTACTCAAAAGAATCGACACAATACGCCTAGTCGATTGGAATTGAGAAAATTCTGTCCCCGTTGTTACAAACATACGATTCATGGGGAGATAAAGAAATAGATCGAACCAATCGTCTGTGTGTCACCCTTTTCCAATCCAAGGAAGATGCAAAATTACATATATTAAACATATTTTAGATTTAAATATAAACAAACCAAATCCTATTTCTTAATTCTAAATTATTTTAGATCCGATCGAAATAGGATTTTCGGGATAAGGAATAAACAAACCATGGATAAATCCAAGAGACTCCTTCTTAAATCCAAACGATCTTTTCGTAGGCGTTTGCCCCCGATTCAATCGGGGGATCGAATTGATTATAGAAACATGAGTTTAATTAGTCGATTTATTAGTGAACAAGGAAAAATATTATCTAGACGGGTAAATAGATTGACCTTAAAACAGCAACGCTTAATTACTACTGCTATAAAACAAGCTCGTATTTTATCTTTGTTACCATTTCTTAATAATGAGAAACAATTTGAAAGAAGGGCGTCTACCGCTGGAACTATTGGTCTTAGAACCAGGAATAAATAGGCTTACTCTTCAATTGAATTAAAATGAAAATCCAAACTCAACCGCCGATTGATGCTTTGTTCGAAAAATCCCAAAATCTAGATTTGATTGTCGTGTCGTAAGAAAAAAAAGGAGAAGAAGAATTAATCTTTTTTTTATTGAACATATTTGCTCATTTTGACCACTTTATCATATTTTATCATACTAATTTCTACTTTACCTTCTCGGAGTTCATTCTCGAGAGAACTCCATTTTAAGCATTCCGCTGGATTCTTTCCAATCTTCTTATTTTATGATCTCATTGGAAATCATATAAAGACAATTTCTATTTAATATAGCGATTTGGGCAAGTATTTTACGATTAAGAAGCAACTGCCTCTTGTACAGATTGTGTATGAATCTACTATAACTGTAGTCTACCTTATTATATCGAATTACTGCATTTATTCGAGCGATCCACAACTGTCGAAAATTTCTTTTTTGCCTACCTCTATCCCTATAAGCTGAAGCCAAAGCTCTTATTTTCTGTTGAGTAATAGTTCGAGTAAGTCTTGAATGAGCCCCTCGAAAGCTTGATGCAAATAAACGAATTTTTGTTCTACGTCTCCGAGCTATATATCCTCGTTTAATTCTAGTCATTGAATAAATGAAACTTTGATGAATAACTAATTGATTTCCTTTCTTTCAGTTAGTCCTTTCTCCTTTCCTAGTCTATTAATAACAAAACGTATTTTTCCAATGTATAAAATAAAAATTCCAATGGCTTTTGCTACTATAACCTTCCCGACCACGATTTCTTTTTTGTTCTAGTCACCCCAAAATACAAAATTGTATTGATACTTGGTATCAAAAAAAAACATCGAGTAAATAAAAAAAAATCGAAATGGATAAAGAAATAGTGGGTTCCTTCGTTTCTATGGTTACTTCTTAAACGGTGAGGTCCTCTCTATACACCGGAGCTCCTTCTTTTATTTCATCAATGTTATTGTTAACTTGTACAGTTCACCCTCTTTGGCTCTACCCATGAATTAGCTAGTAATCGGTCTTTCACAACGAGATCTACCTATACAGTAACGGTATTTAATTATGAAGATTAGTTGGGTAGCTGACCCTCTTAGTCCGTTCTTGGAAGAATAAGGCCATAATCCTTCTGTTAAATAGGATTTCCTCTGCTTAATGGATAAGCATTTGTTACCAATGGGGAATTCTTTCTCATCTAAAATTGCAAAGTGAGATGATTGGATTTGCACCAATAGAAACCATAAATTTGATACACAATAAAAGGATACGATAAATCTTTTTTATTTATTTTTAGGTAGTGAACGGAGTTCTTCCATTCATTCTATCCTATTCACTGGTATTTATCACTGATACGGGAAAAATTTTGTACTTTCTTTTGTCCCGGTCCATGGTCTGAACGAGTCGCACATACACCCTAGTACATGTTCCTCGACGCTGAGGGCATCCCCGAAGGGCGGGCGATTTGGTGATATTTCTGATTGGCTGTCTTGTGTTTCTAATAAGTTGTTTAATAGTTGGCATGTTGAATTGTATACATAATGAGTTGGTTTAGATCAATCCTAACCGGATGATTATGAATTACTTCTATATTCGATATTAATAATTAATAGGATTAATAGTAATAGAAAATATTATATTAACCCCCGGTAAGAAGAGAAAATCTCAAATTTCGGATTTTTGCGTGAAATCCCCGCTATTTTTTATTCAACCGCTACAACATCAACAATTCCATGAGCTTGGGCTTCTGTTGCTGACATAAAAACATCCCTTTCCATATCTTCGGATACAACCCATAAGGGTTTGCCTGTTCTTTGTACATAAACCTTTGTGATGGTTTCGCGCAGCGTCAGTAGTTCTCCCGCTTCCAGGATCAATTCTCCCGTTTGTCCCTCATAAAAAGAACTAGCAGGTTGATGGATCATTACCCTGATGATTTAATAAATGGTTTTCTCTATCTCGCATGATCATGATGAGTCAAAGAGAATAAAAAAGATAGGATTAACAACCGTACAGGCATCCTTTGTGCAGTGCATACGGCTCCACAATGGAATTCGTTTTTACCTTCCATCGAAGGAATAGAAAATGGAGGATCTATCAGACCCAGAACAGTAAATTATCCAATAACCACCCTTCCTTTTTTTTTTTAGTAATTTTAAAATAAATACTATGATGGTTCCGTTGCTTTATTATTTCGTTTGTTATTCAGCAATCCCAAAGTTTCTTTTTTTTCCTTAAAAAAAAATATTTCGTAGTCTTTCATAACAGAAATATTGTTAAGAGTCTTACGTCGTGAAAACAAAAAAGTTTGTGACGCTGAAAGAGGCCTCCGATAAATCAGCTAAAATCGCAAATGCCTTTTATCTCATACTACTCTTTCGATACATAACCTAATGGTTTAGAAAAAAAACAAGAAAAAACTTCTCATATCGAATTCAAAGTGCCATGCTATTATTACTTAATATTCATATTTTCTATGGCGAAGGCATAGTTTTTCTTTTTTGTCTAAAAAAAAAAAAAAACTCATTGGCGCCGAGCGTGAGGGAATGCTAGACGTTTGGTAATTTCTCCTCCGACCAGAATAAAAGATCCCATTGAAGCGGCTAATCCCATGCATATTGTATGTACATCTGGTTTCACAAATTGCATAGTATCATAAATAGCTATTCCGGGTATTACCCCTCCACCGGGAGAGTTTATAAATAAATACAGATCTTTGGTGTCATCCTCTATACTGAGATATATCAGAAGACCAATAATTTGATTCGAGATCTCGTTCTCAACCTCTTGGCCTAAAAAAAGTAATCTTTGTCGATAAAGTCGGTTGATTAGGATAAAATTGTATCCCTTAAGAACCGTACGGGCACCTTTTGATGCATACGGTTCAAAAAAAATAGCGAAAAAAAGAATCAATGTTTAGATTGTACCCTTCTTTAGAGGACTCTTTCTAACTTTTAATGAAGCGGCCTTTTCTTCCCTTCCATTTTTCAAGAAAGATGAGTTTTGTCCTTTGGCCCGCGGTCGTTTATCTATACTAGAAATTTCAATAAATAAAAAAACAATTCATTAAATTTTCAATTTATCGAACTAACTTTTCATTGATGTATTGTTTCATCGAGATCAAATTGCAATTGCGATGTCATTTTCTTGTTCCCGAATGGTCTTCTTCAATTCTTTTAGGTTTATGCTCTACTCCGAGTAAAGATCTGCCCGATTTGGATTTGCACATATAGGACAAATGCCCCAATAGCATGTCTTTTTGCTACGACTTCTTTTTTTTTTTCAATTTACTTCATGCTTGTAAACAAATATTCAACCAACGTATTCATCATATTACTCCATTAATTAACAGTTTTCTATCAATCCTATTTATAAATAGAATATGATACAAGTAGTAATCATAGAATAGATAGATTCCAAATTTCCAAATTGGGTTTTTTCTAAGCGGAGCCTGGATACTTCATTTTATTAGTACAACCGAGAAAACCATAAATTATTCTAATTGATAATATTAATCTGGATACCCCCCAAAAAATAGATCTAATTCCACTTCACGCTCCAAATTTTTGATAATTAAATCAATCCGTCTTGGGCGAAAGAGAGGATACCTCGATCGGGGAAGAGAACGGGGAAATACCATATGACCCAATATATCTGACAAGTCGCACTATAGGTCAACCCACGATGCATCTTCATCTCCAGGACTTCGAAAAGGGACTTTTGGAATACCAACAGGCATTAAAGCAAACAAAAAAGAATTAAGTACTATAGCTCACTTTGATGTGGAAGCGTAACAACGGGTTTATTGTCTTAATAAATAAGATCGGCCTTTCTTTATCATATTTTATCTTTTAGCATATTTTATACATAGATTGAATAAGTTCATAAAAAAGGAAAACAGAAGGAATAAAGGAAAATTCTTCCGAATAGGTTTTTGAATGATGAACAAATATGTATACATTCACTCATAAAAAATAGGATCAATTCCCATCCACCATTGCGTATTGGTACTTATCGAGTATAGAATAGATCTGCTTCTTTTTGTTCCTACGAATAGAATTGTTCCATTATTACTAAAAGAATAGACCAAATATTAATCCTTTCGCCAAGATAATCCCCTCACCTCAAAGGGGGAGGTCCATAGCATAGTTTTTTTCAGTGCAATAAAGTTACATAGTGTCTATTTTTCGTTGATAAAGGGGTATTTCCATGGGTTTGCCTTGGTATCGTGTTCATACGGTTGTATTGAATGATCCCGGTCGTTTGCTTTCTGTTCATATAATGCATACAGCTCTAGTTGCTGGTTGGGCCGGTTCAATGGCCCTATACGAATTAGCAGTTTTTGATCCCTCTGATCCTGTTCTTGATCCAATGTGGAGACAAGGTATGTTCGTTATACCCTTCATGACTCGTTTAGGAATAACCAATTCATGGGGGGGTTGGAGTATCACAGGAGGGACTATAACGAATCCGGGTATTTGGAGTTACGAAGGTGTGGCCGGAGCACATATTGTGTTTTCTGGATTGTGCTTCTTAGCAGCTATCTGGCATTGGGTGTATTGGGATCTAGAAATATTTTGTGATGAACGTACAGGAAAACCTTCTTTGGATTTGCCGAAGATTTTTGGAATTCATTTATTTCTCTCAGGGTTGGGTTGCTTTGGTTTTGGTGCATTTCATGTAACCGGATTGTATGGTCCGGGAATATGGGTATCCGATCCTTATGGATTAACCGGAAGGGTACAAGCTGTAAATCCTGCGTGGGGTGTCGAAGGGTTTGATCCTTTTGTTCCGGGCGGAATAGCCTCTCATCATATTGCAGCAGGTACATTGGGCATATTAGCGGGCCTATTCCATCTTAGTGTTCGTCCGCCCCAACGTCTATACAAAGGATTACGTATGGGAAATATTGAAACTGTCCTTTCGAGTAGTATCGCTGCTGTCTTTTTTGCAGCTTTTGTTGTTGCTGGAACTATGTGGTATGGTTCAGCAACTACCCCGATTGAATTATTTGGTCCCACTCGTTATCAATGGGATCAGGGATACTTCCAGCAAGAAATATATCGAAGGGTTAGTGCCGGGCTAGCCGAAAATCAAAGTTTATCAGAAGCTTGGTCTAAAATTCCTGAAAAATTAGCTTTTTATGATTACATCGGGAATAATCCCGCAAAAGGTGGATTATTCAGAGCGGGTTCCATGGACAACGGGGATGGAATAGCTGTTGGGTGGTTAGGACACCCTGTTTTTAGAGATAAAGAAGGGCGCGAACTTTTTGTACGCCGTATGCCGACCTTTTTTGAAACATTTCCGGTTGTTTTGGTAGACGGCGACGGAATTGTTAGAGCCGATGTTCCTTTTCGAAGAGCAGAATCGAAGTATAGTGTTGAACAGGTCGGTGTAACTGTTGAGTTCTATGGTGGTGAACTCAATGGAGTCAGTTATAGTGATCCTGCTACTGTGAAAAAATATGCTAGACGTGCTCAATTGGGTGAAATTTTTGAATTAGATCGTGCTACTTTGAAATCCGATGGGGTTTTTCGTAGCAGTCCAAGGGGTTGGTTTACTTTTGGGCATGCTTCGTTTGCTTTGCTCTTCTTCTTTGGACACATTTGGCATGGTGCTAGAACCTTGTTCAGAGATGTCTTTGCTGGGATTGACCCAGATTTGGACGCTCAAGTAGAATTTGGGGCATTCCAAAAACTTGGAGATCCAACTACAAAAAGAGTCTAGTCTGATACAAGATTGCTCTGTTCCTTTTTTCCTTTATTTTTTGATTTGACATAGATGCTGACTTTTCATTTCTTTGACTCTTGTCTTGGTCTTTTTTTTATCCGGAAAAAGATCCCAACTAAACAGGTATGGAAGCTATAATTGTAAACCGAAATCAAATCTATGGAAGCATTGGTTTATACATTCCTTTTAGTCTCGACTCTAGGAATAATTTTTTTCGCTATCTTTTTTCGCGAACCGCCTAAAGTTCCAACTAAAAAGGCGAAATGATTTCTCATTATCTCAATTGAAGTACTGAGCCTCACAATATTGTGAGGCTCAGTACTTCAACTAGTCCCCGTGTTCCTCGAATGGATCTCTTAGTTGTTGAGAGGGTTGCCCAAAAGCAGTATATAAGGCATACCCAGTAAAACTTACAAGTAAACCAGATATAGAGATGGCAACTAGGGTTGCTGTTTCCATTATTATATAATTTCAAGACCACAATGGATCTATTATAAGATCATTTATTTACAACGGAATGGTATACAAAGTCAACAGATCTCACTGAATAAACAAAAATATAGGATTATTTATGGCTACACAAACCGTTGAGGATAGTTCTAGATCTGGGCCAAGACGAACTATTGTAGGGGATTTATTGAAACCATTGAATTCGGAATATGGTAAAGTGGCTCCTGGGTGGGGAACTACGCCTTTGATGGGTGTCGCGATGGGTCTATTTGCGATATTCCTATCTATTATTTTGGAGATTTATAATTCTTCCATTTTACTGGACGGAATTTCAAGCAATTAGATTCGATTCACAAGAACCCCTAAATAACTTTTCAATAAAAAGTAAAGTCTAAAGTATGTAGGTTTCCGCTTTTTAGCCCACTCTTTTTTGGTAGTTCGATCGTGGAATTTCTTTTTTTCTGTATTTCCGGAATATGAGTGTGTGACTTGTTAGAATTGATCCTATGGATACGACAGAGAAGAAGTCGGTCATCTTGATCAAGATGATTTTATCTCCTTGGATATTCAGTCTAGGCTAGTATCTGGAGCACAGAATATATGAAATAGATTCCAAACTATTATAACAAATATTAGAACTATGATTCATACTTATCAGACCTCGTGGCCGGACTCCGAAAAAAGAGTTAGAAGTGAGAAATGAAAAAAATTTTATTCTTTCGTTTATACTTATTTTGGTTAAAGGATAAACGTTTCTTTGTCTTTTTTTCATGATATTCAGTCATTGAATAAGCATTGAATAAGTGATAATCCAAGGGTTCTTACTCAGGGAATTTTGGAACTTTTTTTGAAAGGAAAGGTTTTTTTCTTGAATCATCGTGGTTCTAGGATGAATCTAAGGTTTTAATTGATTCATAGGGTCTTAACAAGAGAATTCCTATCAATAATAAAGAAAACAAGAGTAAAGTCGCATTACACACAAATCAAAGAAAAAAATAGGTAAATAGAAGATTCAAGAGGCCCCTAATGATCAATATAAATACGAATGAGCCGACTTGATATTTGGGCATTATAACTACAAAGAAGACTTTTCGGATTTTGATTCTTTCGTATCTTCATAGAAAAAATTGAATCATAGCATTAAGAAGTTTGAAACTTTTTAGTACACATATTCCTTACGAGCGGTATTTGGGTGTTTCTGTTTGAGCCGTACGAGACGAAATTCTCATATACGGTTCTCAGAGGGGGGTCCCCTTGGTTTCCCTATCTCAATAAAGTGTATGATTGGTTCGAAGAACGTCTTGAAATTCAGGCGATTGCAGATGATATAACTAGCAAATACGTCCCTCCTCACGTCAACATATTTTATTGTCTAGGAGGAATTACGCTTACTTGTTTTTTAGTACAAGTAGCTACGGGGTTTGCTATGACTTTTTACTATCGTCCGACCGTTACTGAGGCTTTTGCTTCTGTTCAATATATAATGACGGAAGCTAACTTTGGTTGGTTAATCCGATCAGTTCATAGATGGTCGGCAAGTATGATGGTCTTAATGATGATCCTGCACGTATTTCGCGTGTATCTTACTGGTGGATTTAAAAAACCTCGTGAATTGACTTGGGTTACAGGTGTGGTTCTGGCTGTATTGACCGCATCCTTTGGTGTAACTGGTTATTCCTTACCTCGGGACCAAATTGGTTATTGGGCAGTCAAAATTGTAACAGGTGTACCGGAAGCTATTCCAGTAATAGGGTCGCCTTTGGTAGAGTTATTACGCGGAAGTGCTAGTGTGGGACAATCTACCTTGACTCGTTTTTATAGTTTACACACTTTTGTATTACCTCTTCTTACTGCCGTATTTATGTTAATGCACTTCCCAATGATACGTAAGCAAGGCATTTCTGGTCCTTTATAGAGAATCGAAATCATAGATTTGTAATTAGTTATTTATGATTACTCGGGGGAGGAAGAAGAGTATTTCATTGCTGCAAATATGGATTATTGAAAAATAAGACATGTATTGGGATATTTCCCTTCAACTCCACGAAATTTTATTCGTTATTTTTCAATAATAGTTGAAGGGAATTCTTCGAAGAGAAAATGGATTATGGGAGTGTGTGACTTGAACTATTGATTGGGCCGTGTGGATATATGTCTTTTTATCTGCCACATTGGGATTCACAACCAAATGTGTCTTTATTCCAACCACCGCGAAAGCTCCATACAGAGGGTAGGCTGGTTCGCTTGAAGAGAATCTTTTCTATGATCAGACTTGACCATGTCGTGCATGACCAGGCTCCGTAAGATCCAGTAGAATAGGTGATATATCTGGCATAATTCAGATTATGTTTTATCTATTTCACTTACTTAATAGTATGAAAATGCATTCATTTCCTCTGCATTGACTCGATTTATGATACTATCGGAGTGAAACAAGGGATCTAAAGAAGAACATAGGCTAGACTCTATTAGTAACAAGTAAATCCTTTGCTTTGGATGTAAAAAGTATCCATA